TGATTTTGAGGAGGAAGAGACAAGGGAAAAAGAGAAAAAAAACGAAGATAAAAAAGAGGAAAATGAACGTATAGCAATATCAGAAACTTGGGATAGCATTATATTTGCTCAAGCAATAAGAGGTTTGATGTTAGTAACCCAATCTTTTCTTAGAAAATACATTGTATTGCCTTCATTGATAATTGCTAAAAATATTGGCCGTATGTTATTATTGCAATTCCCCGAATGGTATGAGGATTTGAAGGAATGGAATAGAGAAATGCATGTTAAATGCACCTATAATGGTGTTCAATTATCAGAAACAGAATTTCCCAAGGATTGGTTAACAGACGGTATTCAGATAAAGATTCTATTTCCTTTCTGTTTGAAACCTTGGCGAAGATCTAAAATACGATCTCAACCTAGAGATCTAATAAAAAAAAAAGCAAAAAAAGACAATTTAAGTTTTTTAACAGTTTGGGGAATGGAAGCGGAACTCCCTTTTGGGAGTCCCCGAAAACGACCTTCCTTTTTTGAACCCATTTATAAAAAACTCCAAAAAAAAGTTAGAAAAGTGAAAAAGAATTTCTTTCTACTTCTAAAAGTTTCAAAAGAAAAAACAAGATGGATCATTAAAATACTTCTAGTTCTAAAACGAATAATGAAGGAAATTAAAAAAGGAAACCCAATATTCTTATTTGAATTGAGCAAGGCGAAAGTATATGAAACGACTGAAAATGGAAAAGATTCCGAAATAAATAATAAGATTATTCACAAATCAACCATTCAAATCCAATCCATGAATTGGACAAATTATTCACTCATAGAAAAAAAAACGAAAGATCTTTCTGATAGAACAATCACAATCAGGAATCAAATAGAACGAATCACAAAAGACAAGAAAAAAAGAATTCTAACTTGTGATGATAAAAGATCGAAATCACAGAAACATATTTGGCAGATATTCCAAAGAAAAAATATACGATTAATACGTAAATCACATTATTTTATGAAATCTATGATTGAAAAAATATACATAGATATCTTGCTATGTATGATTACCATTCACAGGATCAATTCACAACTTTTCTTTGAATCAACAAAAAAAATAATCAATAAATCCGTTTACAACGATCAAACAAATCAGGAAGGAATTGATGAAAGAGATCAAAATACAATGAACTTTTTTTCCACTATAAAAAAGTCGTTTTCGAATACTAATACTAATATTAGTAATAGTACAAAAATGGATTATGACTTATCCTCCTTGTCCCAAGCATATGTATTTTACAAATTATCACAAACCCAATTACTTAACAAGTATCACTTGAAATCTCTACTTCAATATCAGGGGGCTTATCCTTTTATTAAGGATAAAATCAAGGATTATTGTATGACACGAGAAATATTTGATTGCAATTCAGGACATAAGAAAATTCATAAGTCTGGAATGATTGAATGGAAAAACTGGTTAAAGGGGCATTATCAATACAATTTATCTCAAACCAAATGGTCGCGGTTAGTACCGCAAAAATGGCGAAATAGAATCAATCAACGTTATAGGATTCCAAATAAAGACTCAATTAAATTGGATTCATATAAAAAAGAAAAAGACCAATTAATTCATTACGTGAAACAAAATTACTATGCAACGGATTCATTGACAAATCAAAAAGAAAAATTTAAAAAACACTACAGATATGATCTTTTATCACATAAATATATGAACTGTGGGGATAAGAAGGATTTATATATTTATGGGTCAAGATTACAAGTAAACGGGGTTCTCAAAATTCCATATAATTTCAATAAACTGAAATCCGAATCATTTTATGTATTGGTAAGTACAGCTATTAGTGATTATCTAGAAGAAGGATATATTATTGATACGCATAAAAATCTAGATAGAAAATATTTTGATTGTAGAATTCTCCATTTTTGTCTTAGAAAAAATATCGATATTGAGACCTGGACCAATACACATATCGGTACCAAAATTGATAAAAATACTAAGACTGAAAAGAAAATCAACAACAAATTAAAAAAAAAAGATATTTTTTCTCTTACGATTCATCAAGAAATCAACCCATCCAATCAAAAGAGTATTTTTTTTAATTGGATGGGAATGAATCAAGAAAGAGTTTCTCGTACCATATCAAATCTAGAATCTTGGTTCTTCCCAGAATTTGTCTTACTTTTTGATGCATATAAGATTAAACCATGGATTATACCAATCAAATTACTTCTTTTTGACTTTTCTTTTTATAAAAAGAAAAGTCAAAATAAAAACATCAATATAAATAGAAAAAAGAATCTTCAGATGGTATCTGATCAAAAAAAATATTTGAAATTAGAAAATTCCAACCAACAAAAAAATGAACAACAGGACCAAGTAAATCTTGTATCAGATCTACGAAAAGAAAACAAAAAAAAAGATATTGAAGAAAATTACGCGAGATCAGACATTAACATTAAAAAAGGTAAAAAGAAAAAACAATCCAAGAAAAACAAGGAAGCAGAACTAGATTTCTTCCTGAAAAAATATTTCCTTGTTCAATTAAGATGGGATGACTCCTTGAACCAAAGAATGATCAATAATATCAAGGTATATTGTCTCTTACTTAGACTGATAAATCCAAAGGAAATTGCTATATCGTCGATTCAAAGAGGAGAGATGCATCTGGATGTAATGCTAATTCAGAAAGATCTAGCTCTTACAGAATTGATAAAAAAAGGAATATTAATTATCGAACCAATTCGTCTATCTATAAAAAGGGATGGAAAATTGATTATATATCAAACTATAAGTATTTCATTGGTCGAGAACAATAAACACCAAACTAATAGAAAATGCATAAAAAAAAGATATATTGATAAGAATAATTTGGATAAATCCACTGTACGATATGGGAATATGCTTGTGAGCGGGGACACAAATTATTATGATTTCCTTGTTCCTGAAAATATTCTATCTCCTAGACGTCGTAGAGAGTTGAGAATTTTAATTTGTTTCAATTCCCATAATTGGAATGTTACGGATAGAAATCCATTATTTTGCAATGAAAACAACATAAGAAACTCTGGAAAATTTTTGGATGAGGACAAGCATCTTAATATAGATACAAAAAAATTCATTAAATGCAAATTTGTTCTTTGGCCCAATTACCGATTAGAAGATTTAGCTTGTATGAATCGCTATTGGTTTGATACCAATAATGGCAGTCGTTTCAGCATGTCAAGGATACATATGTATCCACGATTTAGAATTACTTACTTAATTTAATAGTATATTTCCTATATCATATCTATATTCCGTGACATTTTCGGTATATGAAAGTCGAAAGATGTACGCATATCCTGTGTTATATTTTGGTAAATGATACGGATTGAATGGTGTATCCATTCAATTGGATATAGGAATAAATAAATTAGCGGAATCCTTTTAGATAGAAAGAAATTTTTTTTCTTTCGTTAATGCGGAAACGTATTATCCCTTTCTATCCAAATCAAATTGAAAATTTGATTTGGATAAAATAAAGAAGTAGTATATGAATAAATCCAAATTTTTGTGCGTACTAGATTAAAATAACTGGCCTGGCATAATTATTTTTTGTATTTTTCCTGATCGGAAAAATCCATGAAAAAGAAAGAAAAAGGATAGAAAAATTTTTTATGGTCAAAAATTCATTCATTTCCATTATTCCACAAGAAGAAAAAGAAGAAAACAAGGGTTCTGTTGAATTTCAAGTATTCAGTTTCACCAATAAGATACGGAGACTTACTTCACATTTTGAATTGCACAAAAAAGATTTTTTATCGCAAAGGGGTCTACGAAAAATTCTAGGAAAACGTCAACGGTTGCTGGCTTATTTGTCAAAGAAAAATAGAGTACGTTATAAGAAATTAATTGGTCAGTTGGATATTCGGGAGCCAAAAACTCGTTAATTTAATCGTTTGAATTTTTTTTAGTAGTATTCGATTTTTCGTTTTGATGAGCCTCGTTTTGAGGAATTCATGGAATAATGAATTAAGGAAGAAAAGATATGACAGTACCGGTTACAAGAAAAGATCTCATGATAGTCAATATGGGGCCTCACCACCCATCAATGCATGGTGTTCTTCGACTGATCGTTACTCTCGATGGTGAAGATGTTATTGACTGTGAGCCCGTATTGGGCTATTTACACAGAGGAATGGAAAAAATAGCGGAAAATCGAACAATTATACAATATCTCCCTTATGTAACACGGTGGGATTATTTAGCTACTATGTTCACAGAGGCAATAACCGTAAATGCACCAGAACAATTGGAAAATGTTCAAGTACCTCAAAGAGCTAGCTATATCAGAGTAATTATGCTGGAATTGAGCCGTATAGCTTCTCATTTGTTATGGCTTGGACCTTTTATGGCGGATATCGGTGCACAGACTCCCTTTTTCTATATTTTCAGAGAAAGAGAATTGATATATGATCTATTCGAAGCCGCCACAGGTATGCGAATGATGCATAATTATTTCCGTATCGGAGGAGTAGCTGCTGATCTACCTTATGGATGGATAGATAAATGTTTGGATTTCTGCAATTATTCTTTAACAGGAGTTGTTGAATATCAAAAACTTATTACATGGAATCCCATTTTTTTGGAACGAGTTGAAGGAGTGGGCATTATTGGTGGAGAAGAAGCGGTAAATTGGGGTTTATCAGGACCGATGTTACGAGCTTCTGGAATCCAATGGGATCTTCGTAAAGTTGATCATTATGAGTGTTACAATGAATTCGATTGGGAAGTCCAATGGCAAAAAGAAGGAGATTCATTAGCTCGTTATTTAGTACGAATCGGTGAAATGAAGGAATCCATAAAAATTATTCAGCAGGCTCTAGAAGGAATTCCTGGAGGACCTTATGAAAATTTAGAAGTCCGACGCTTTGATAGAGCAAAGAATTCCGAATGGAATGATTTTGAATATAGATTTATTAGTAAAAAACCTTCACCCAATTTTGAATTGTCGAAACAAGAACTTTATGTGAGAGTGGAAGCCCCAAAAGGAGAATTGGGAATTTATTTGATAGGAGATAATAGCGTTTTCCCCTGGAGATGGAAAATTCGTCCACCCGGTTTTATCAATTTGCAAATTCTTCCTCAGCTAGTTAAAAGAATGAAATTGGCTGATATCATGACGATATTGGGTAGTATAGATATTATTATGGGAGAAGTTGATCGTTGAAATGATAATTGATACAACAGAAGTACAAACTATCAATTCTTTTTCTACATCGGAATTTTTAAAAGAAGTGTATGGACTAATATGGATTGTACCCATTTTGACCCTTATATTGGGAATCACAATAGGGGTACTAGTAATTGTGTGGTTAGAAAGAGAAATATCTGCAGCGATACAACAACGTATTGGGCCTGAATATGCTGGTCCGTTGGGAATTCTTCAAGCTATAGCGGATGGGACTAAACTACTTTTTAAAGAGGACCTCCTCCCATCTCGAGGAGATATTCGTTTGTTTAGTGTGGGGCCGTCTATAGCGGTCATATCAATTCTACTAAGTTATTTAGTAATTCCTTTTGGGTATCGTCTTGTTTTAGCCGATCTCAGTATAGGTGTTTTTTTATGGATCGCCATTTCCAGTATTGCTCCTATTGGGCTTCTTATGTCAGGATATGGATCAAATAATAAATATTCCTTTTTAGGTGGTCTACGAGCTGCTGCTCAATCTATTAGTTATGAAATACCATTAACTCTATGTGCGGTATCAATATCTCTACGTGTGATTCGTTGGAATATGAACTTTGAACCTCTCTTCTAGAAATAAAAGAAAAAAGAAAGAGGTTCAATGTATTGAATAGATATTTTCATTTTTTTTATTCAGCATTCGGGTTGATGAGTTAAACCAGATAGTTATATGAGTGAAACTAAACAGCTTAGAAATTTGTAGTAAGAAGAAAAAATCTCATTCCCTATGTACAAGAATAAAGTTGAAGTAAACATAAGCAGTATAAACTGCTTACCCCAAGATTGAGATTTTATGATTAGTCATCATATCTTGAAGCGGGCACAAACAAAAGATCAACTGTATGCAGTTTCTACTACTGTATCGTATGTATTACTATACCGGGGATCAATCAAAAGTCAGTGGATGGTTAGGAACACCAAGGTACACAAAGGATTAGTAATGGGGATAATGTAAGGTATCAAAAAAGAGGTATTTCTTCATAAAACGAATCATAATAAGGACTTTAAATTGGTAGAAATGATCAAGTAGTATTTCCCTACGATTCCGATCTAGAGTATGCTCCTATTCACTGGTTAAAGAAATGACTATCAAGAACGAATTAATCCTTTATTTTTTTTTTAGTATCCTCCTCTGAGACAGAAGAACAGGAAAAAAGAAATGGAATGCAGTAATTGAATGAATAATAAAAAAAAGGATCTTTATTTATTCTTTTCTCTATTCATATTTATACATATCGAATTCTTATCACGATTCATGAACTAATGCCTAATTCTTTTTATTTTGTATTGATTGATATAAGGAGTATTTTATTGAAATATTAAGTTATTACCGAACAAAGAGAAATTTTTATTGTAAAGGATGAGATCAATTCGGAAGCACTTTTTTTCTTATTCTAGCAGACAGAATTCCATTGGTCTAATTTGGGACTTTCCGATGTATCTTTATTCTATCTACCCAAAGATGGCGATAATACCGAACCCATCCTTACATTTTTTTGTGGCCATCGAGGAGCCGTATGAAGCTGAGGTCTCACGTACGGTTTTGAAATAGCGATGGGAACAGTGATGTTATTATCGACTATGATTATCTAACAGTTCAAGTACAGTTGATATAGTTGAAGCACAGTCAAAATATGGTTTTTGGGGGTGGAATCTGTGGCGTCAGCCTATAGGATTTATTGTTTTTCTAATTTCTTCTCTAGCCGAATGTGAGAGATTGCCCTTTGATTTACCAGAAGCGGAGGAGGAATTAGTAGCAGGTTATCAAACCGAGTATTCGGGTATCAAATACGGTTTATTTTATCTTGCTTCTTACCTAAATTTATTAGTTTCTTCATTATTTGTAACAGTTCTTTACTTAGGTGGGTGGAATTTATCTATTCCGTATATATCCATTCCTGAGCTATTCGGAATAAATAAAATCGCTGGAATTTTTGGAATGACAATGGGTATCTTTATTACATTAGCTAAAGCTTATTTGTTTCTCTTCATTTCTATCACAACAAGATGGACTTTACCTAGGATGAGAATGGACCAGTTATTAAATCTTGGATGGAAATTTCTTTTACCTATTTCTCTAGGTAATCTGTTATTAACAACTTCTTCCCAACTTGTTTCATTATAAATACCAAAATATGATAACAATATTTTAGATTCATAATCTCTATCAAACAAGAGAAAGAAACGTCAATTTTTTCATATATATCTACAATATGTTCCCTATGGTAATTGGGTTCATGAATTATGGTCAACAAACAATACGAGCTGCAAGGTACATTGGTCAAAGTTTCATAATTACCTTATCCCACACAAATCGTTTACCTGTAACTATTCAATATCCTTATGAAAAATCGATCACATCAGAGCGTTTCCGGGGTCGAATCCACTTTGAATTTGATAAATGTATTGCTTGTGAAGTATGTGTTCGTGTATGCCCGATAGATCTACCCGTTGTTGATTGGAGATTTGAAAGAGATATTAAAAAGAAACAATTGCTTAATTATAGTATAGATTTCGGGGTTTGTATATTTTGTGGTAACTGTGTCGAGTATTGTCCAACAAATTGTTTATCAATGACTGAAGAATATGAACTTTCTACTTATGATCGTCACGAATTGAATTATAATCAAATTGCTTTGGGTCGATTACCAATCTCAATAATTGGGGATTACACAATTCAAACAGTTATGAATTCCACTCAACTAAAAATAGACAAAGAGAAACCCTTTGATTCAAGAATAATTACCAATTACTAAGATTTTTTTTGATATAAAGGATCCAAGCTTTTTATTTTGGGTAGTCAGTAACTACAAATAAAAACTAATAACTATTGATTGTTGAGAATCACTGTTTGATTTAAACTGAGAATATATTTTTCGTGATGATTTCGAAATATCAAATTTCAACTACATATTCCAACTCCTCTTTTCCTTTTTTTTCTTTCGGATAAATATAAATAAAGTAGGATTGGCCCGATAATTTTTTCTATGTCTACATTAATCCATATTCAAATTCAATTCAATTCTAAATGTATCATATACAATATTATATACAAGAAAAAAAAATAGGGTAACCCCTTTTCCTTTCCTGGACCATTTAGTAAAGTTAAAGTAAGGTCATGAAATAGTTAAAGTTATTTATTTTATATTTTATACATAATGGATTTACCTGGACCAATACATGATATTCTTGTTGTATTTCTGGGGTCAGTTCTTGTATTAGGGGGTCTGGGGGTAGTATTATTTACCAATCCAATTTATTCCGCCTTTTCGTTGGGATTGGTTCTTGTTTGTATATCCTTATTCTATATTTCATCGAACTCCTATTTTGTAGCTGCCGCACAGCTCCTTATTTATGTGGGAGCCATAAATGTCTTGATCATATTTGCTGTAATGTTCATGAATGGTTCAGAATATTCCAATAATTCCTATTTTTGGACCATTGGGGATGGGGTCACTTCGATGGTTTGTACAACTATTCTTTTTTCACTAATTACTACTATCCCAGATACGTCATGGTACGGAATTATTTGGACTGCAAGATCAAACCAGATTATAGAACAGGACCTAATAAATAACGTTCAACAAATTGGGATTCATTTATCAACAGATTTTTATCTTCCGTTTGAACTCATTTCTATAATTCTTTTAGTTTCCTTGATAGGTGCAATTACTATGGCTCGGCAATAAGCAATAAAAAATACTTAACTTAGAATGATTCCAAATTCTGAGAATTCTAACTAAATTCTAAATAAATAGAAATTTGTAGTTAAATCTATCTACCGTCAATATCTTCTTTTGTTGTGTAATTGTTCTATTCTAATCAATTGAATCGGTTGAATTGTTGTTCATATTGAAATGAATCGAGATTGATAAGGAGTTAGTCAATGATGCTCGAGCATGTCCTTTTTTTGAGTGTTTATTTATTTTCTATCGGTATCTATGGATTGATCACAAGTCGAAACATGGTTAGAGCGCTTATGTGTCTTGAGCTTATACTAAATTCGGTTAATATCAATCTCGTAACATTTTCTGATATATTTGATAGTCGCCAATTAAAAGGAGACATTTTCTCAATCTTTGTTATAGCCATTGCAGCTGCTGAAGCAGCTATTGGACTTGCTATTGTTTCGTCGATCCATCGTAACAGAAAATCAACTCGTATTAATCAATCGAATTTGTTGAATAATTAGTCATAATCATCATAGATAATTTAAATAACGACACATAAAAATATTTAATAGAATTGAAATACTATTTTAGTTTAGTATATAATATTTAGTTTAGTATATTTTTATTATATTTAGTATTTTATTATATTTAGTATATAATACTATTTGATATATTTAGTATCATATATATTAGTATCATAATATGATATGATAGTATCATAATGCTATTTTATATTATTGTAATTTTTTTTTTTTTTTTTTTATTTTGATTTTCAATTTCGAATACAAATAATAAATAAAAAATATTACAATAAAAAACAAATTAATATTCTTATACTAATTAATATTCTTATATAATAAATAGTTATTATATTAACTAGTTAATATTATTATATAATAGATAGAAATATCTAAATATATAGAAATGTCTAATTCTAGAAATACTATTTTCTATAAATACTATTTTTTATTGAATTTGAATGCAATTTAATAAAATTGAATTGCATTTTGATATTTATATTGAAATAATGATGACCAATTTGTTGGCCAATTAATTTGAATTCGCATGTGCAACTCGTATTATCATAATTGTTGAAACGAAAATCAAAGTCTCTTGACCTTTTCTCATAAACAGATTGATTTAAGAAATATATTGATTGTTAAAATTTTAATAAACCACTGCTTCGTCTGGTGTCTACAATATTACAATATATAATATATGATTCATTTACTACTTATATGATTCATTTACTACTAATTTGATTTGTTTGATTTGACCAGATCGAAAATCTTTTATGTTCAAAACTGGAATTTAGAGATCCAATGTCACATTCAGTAAAAATTTATGATACATGTATAGGGTGTACTCAATGTGTACGAGCTTGCCCCACAGATGTATTGGAAATGATACCTTGGGACGGATGTAAAGCCAAGCAAATTGCTTCCGCGCCAAGAACCGAGGACTGTGTAGGTTGTAAGAGATGTGAATCCGCCTGCCCAACAGATTTTTTGAGTGTCCGTGTTTATTTAGGGCCTGAAACAACTCGCAGCATGGCTCTATCTTATTGATACGTTACAAAAAACTCCACTTGAATCATTTGTGATTCCTCTTTACCGACAAAAGCCCGTCCTCAAAAAATATATTATTTCGAGGACGGGCTTTTCTGGTCAAAACGTATCTTGTCTTTATCACGAGTTATTTTCCTTGGTTAACAATACTTGTTGTTTTACCGATATTCGCGGGTTCTTCAATTTTCTTTTTCCCTCATAGAGGGAATAAGATGTTGAGGTGGTATACTATATGTATATGTTTATTAGAACTCCTTCTAACGACTTATGCATTCTGTTATCATTTCCAATTGGATGATCCATTAATGCAATTGAAGGAAGATTCTAAATGGATAGATGTTTTTGATTTCCGCTGGAGACTAGGAATCGATGGACTTTCCATAGGACCCATTTTACTGACAGGATTTATCACTACTTTAGCAACTTTAGCGGCTTGGCCAGTTACTCGAAATTCGCGGTTGTTCTATTTCCTGATGCTAGCAATGTACAGCGGTCAAATAGGATTATTTTCTTCTCGAGACCTTTTACTTTTTTTCATCATGTGGGAGTTAGAATTAATTCCTGTTTACTTACTTTTATCCATGTGGGGGGGAAAGAAACGTCTCTACTCGGCTACAAAGTTTATTTTGTACACTGCAGGGGGTTCCATTTTTTTCTTAATAGGAGTTCTAGGTATGGGTTTATATGGTTCCAATGAACCAACATTAGATTTTGAAAGATTAATTAATCAATCATATCCTGTGGCATTGGAAATAATATTCTATTTTGGCTTCCTTATTGCTTATGCTGTCAAATTGCCGATTATACCCCTACATACATGGTTACCAGATACCCATGGAGAAGCACATTACAGTACATGTATGCTTTTAGCAGGAATCCTATTAAAAATGGGCGCATATGGATTGATTCGGATCAATATGGAATTATTACCCCACGCTCATTCTATATTTTCTCCCTGGTTGGTGATAATAGGAACGATACAAATAATCTATGCAGCTTCAACTTCTCTTGGTCAACGTAATTTAAAAAAGAGAATAGCCTATTCCTCTGTATCTCACATGGGTTTCACAATTATAGGAATTGGTTCTATAACCGACATGGGACTCAATGGAGCCATTTTACAAATGCTCTCTCATGGATTTATTGGTGCTGCACTTTTTTTCTTGGCGGGAACGAGTTGTGATAGAACACGTCTTGTTTATCTCGAAGAAATGGGAGGGATATCTATCCCAATGCCAAAAATATTTACCATGTTCAGTAGCTTCTCGATGGCTTCTCTTGCATTGCCAGGAATGAGTGGTTTTGTTGCGGAATTAGTAGTATTCTTTGGACTAATTACTAGTCCAAAATATCTTTTAATGCCAAAAATGCTAATTACTTTTGTAATGGCAATTGGAATGATATTAACTCCTATTTATTTATTATCTATGTTACGTCAGATGTTTTATGGATACAAGCTATTTAATATTCCAAACTCAAATTTTTGGGATTCTGGACCACGAGAACTATTTCTTTCAATCTGTATCTTTCTACCCGTAATAGGTATTGCTATTTATCCCGATTTCGTTCTCTCGTTATCAGTTGACAAGGTACACGCTATCCTATCCAATTATTATCATAGATAGTGTGTTTCATTAATGAGACGGAAGGAAAGTCTTATAATTCTTTGAATTTAATATTTTTAAAATCGTTTGCTGTACTGTATAATGAAAATAATGAAAAAAGAAATAAAATGAATAAGAATTGTAATTAGATACATCTCGAGTTTTTGAGAACCGTTTGAATCAAGGAATCATTCCTATTTTAATGGTTCTCAAAAACTCATAAAAACAAACTTTCGTTATATATGGGACGATGTTTTTATCTTATGTATTCTTCATGTAGTTTATTCAATTAGATGTTTATGTGAATGAACCATAACTATGTAGACCTATTCCTAATAGATTGATCCCAAAATAGCATATCCAAATTATAAGAAATCCTATAGAAGCTACAAGTGCCGAATTCGTACCTTTCCAATTTATATTTGTTCTAGTATGTAAATAAATCGCGAATATGGTCCAAGTAATAAATGCCCAAGTTTCCTTGGGGTCCCAATTCCAATAGGATCCCCATGCCTCATTAGCCCATACTGCTCCACAAAGAATACCTATGGTTAAAAAGGTAAACCCTAGACTAATGACACGATAACTCCAATAATCCAAACGCTCAGTTAATTGATATTTGTAATAATTTCGAAATGAAGGAAAAGAAGTGTTTTTAAAAACACTTCCTTTTTCATTCAAATATTCAATCTCACCAAAGAAAAATGACTTAATTAAGAAATTTTTGCTTTTACAAAAGATATCGATGTTTTTTCGAAATGTAATGACTAGAAGAGCGACTGATAATAATGATCCGCATAAAAGAGCTGCATAGCTCAATAACATCATACTTACGTGCATCATTAACCACTGAGATTGTAGAGCGGGTACTAATATTGCGGATTGATGCATTTCAGTGGAAAGACCCGACATGGCAAAGCCTTGAGTAAAAATGGTACTTGGTGCAATTATTGTGCTTAAATCATTTTTAAGGTTACGTATCTTGGGAATCATATGAATAATGAAGAAACTACATGAAAGGAAGATTAATGACTCGTATAAATTACTTAATGGAAAATGTCCCGAAGAAATCCAACGAGAAACTAATAATCCTGTTATAGAGAAAAAAGTAGCTATCATCCCTTTTTCTGACGAATCGCGTAATCCTACAATTTTGTGGACTAATAAGGTCATCAAATGAATCGTAATCACAATTGAAATGATCGAAAAGGAGATATGAGTTAATATATGTTCTAAAGTCGCAAATATCATAAAAGGGGTCCCATTACAGAATTGGAAATCGGGAATTGAATACATTTTAGGATCTATTGTATCTCTTTTAGAAGATGCCGCCACTCGGACTCGAACCGAGATGCTTTAGCACTGCTTCCTAAGAGCAGCGTGTCTACCGATTTCACCATGGCGGCTTACTTGAAATAATAATAGTCAATTCATGTTGAATCGTCGAGATTCAAGGATTCAATCTAGTTTAGGAAACATTAATTAGAATCGATGAATAAAGACTGGTTTGTGGTTTAAATATTTGAATCCTCAATAAAATACCTACTTAGGTAGTATCGTCATGGGTTTTTTAACAATCAACTTTCACGTACTAGAAACTAAGTTCTCTCCAAACAGTTGGAACTCCATAGTTTTTTCTCAGTTGAGGTATAAAACTAAGAATTGTCTTTTTTCTCTATTTTTTTATGATTTCTTTTTCATTTGAATCCATGAAATCGGATAAATGAAAAAGATTTATTTTTTTTTTTCAATGAACAAAATCAAATAACTAGGATTTCATATCTATCACAATTTCATCATTAAATACAAAGAATTTTGTATTTTTCTAATGATTTCAATACCTTAGTATATTTCGATACCTTAGTATATTTAAAGTATTAATATTCTTTATTGCGCATTAAATTTCTAATTTATGATACCATTTACCAAACCAATTAAATTCAGTTTTGGGATATAACAAAAGAGTTTCAATCTCTATCACAATTGTACTTTTCTATTGTGAAAAGTACAATTGTGATAGGGAAAAAAATAATACTTAGAACCCAATATATAAAAAACTCTTATTCTATATATCACAATATCACAGCAGTGAGTTCTAACTAATATTGAGAAATTCACAATACAGAAAAATACATTAGTTAATGTGAATCATTCATCTTACAAAATTTTAAGTTCTTTAGGCTATATCAATTGAGATTATTCTAAGACTTTATTATTTGATTTGTTTGTCGCACAAAAAAACTTTTTGAATGCCCGGTAGAAACCGATTTCGCTAAAGAAAAAGCTTTTACTGCAGCTAAATATCCTTTTTTCTTCCAAATATTTCTACGAATACGTTTTTTTGACATAGAAGTACGTTTTTTTGGAACTGCCATTCAAAAAAAGGGGATTCCTCTTTTTATCGTTGTATGTGAAAGACATGTATTCTTCAAAATGGATCGTTCTTTTTAGTTATTATCTATACTTATTCCGTGTATGTGGATAATCTTTTTAATATACTTTTTTTAATATACATTGTTTTTTTACTTTAACATACAAATATATATAATACAAATATATTTATATATACATATATATATGATATATATATCAATATGTACGCGCGCATCACACATCACATATATAAATGAAATGACACAAGGGAAAAAAAATAGAAGAAAATAAGGGAAAATCCAAATTGATTAAGCCCAGAATGCTATGTCCATAATTCTAATTCCAATTAGAACTAGTACTTAATCTGTTAAACAAGACATTCCATTACTTAAGTAACCTAAGTTTTTTTTTTATTTCAGTTATATACGAAGTAAGGAGTATCATAAGATTTCCGATAAACATAAGTTTTCTTTATTGGATTTCAATCCAATCAATCAGTTACACAACAAGTTAGGTAATTACTCCACTCCCAAAATGGACTAGAAAAACTAGGTATTTTTTTTATTCAAATATGGATCATAGTATCTATATTCGAATAAAAAAAGTACTCTTTTTTTGGTGCAACTCTTTTTCCTTACTATATTTACTATACTATAATTTACTATACTATATAATATGTAATATGTTTATTAATCACCAAAATCACCAAAAAAAGATATCAAAATCTAATAAATAATAATAGCATTTTAAGAAAATTTTTTTAAAATCTCATATTCCTTTAATCTTTTCTTAGTTATTAAAATAACTACTAGGTAATTGCCTTTACTTTACATAGTTATTTGACATAGTTATTACATAGTAATTTGGTCATATTTTTTGATCAACCAATTGTCAATTTTTTAATATTTCAAATATCTGAGAAAATATAAGAATAATTAAGAATCCCAATATTTGACTTTTTTTTTTCATATCTTTTTTTTTTTGTGATTTTTTTTTTTTATTGTTCCTTTCTAAAAGGATAAAAAAGATAAGAATTGGTGAATCGGAAACAATTTGCAATTAAAAGAAAAAAAAGAATTTCTTTTCTTATGGAACATACATATCAATATGCGTGGATAATACCTTTTCTTTCACTTCCAGTTACTATGTCAATAGGATTTGGACTTCTACTTATTCCGACAGCAACAAAAAATATTCGCCGCATGTGGACTTTTCCTAGTGTTTTACTCTTAAGTATAGCTATGGTGTTTTCGGCCAATCTGTCTATTCAACAAATAAATGGAAGTTTTATCTATCAATATCTATGGTCTTGGACCATCAATAATGATTTTTCCTTAGAGTTCGGATACTTGATCGATCCACTTACTTCTATTATGTCAATACTAATTACTACTGTTGGAATCATGGTTCTTATTTATAGTGACAAGTATATGTATCACGATCAAGGATATTTGAGATTTTTTGCTTATATGAGTTTTTTTAATACTTCTATGCTGGGATTAGTTACTAGTTCCAATTTGATACAAATTTATATTTTTTGGGAACTAGTGGGAATGTGTTCTTATTTATTAATAGGGTTTTGGTTCACACGACCAATTGCAGCAAGTGCTTGTCAAAAAGCTTTTGTAACTAATCGTGTAGGGGATTTTGGTTTATTGTTAGGAATCTTAGGTTTTTATTGGATAACAGGTAGTTTAGAATTTCGGGATTTGTTCGAAATAACTAATAACTTAATCCAGAATAATGGGGTCAATTCTTTATTTGCTACTTTGTGTGCTTCTTTATTATTCGTCGGTGCAGTTGCTAAATCCGCACAATTCCCCCTTCACGTATGGTTACCTGATGCTATGGAAGGACCCACTCCTATTTCGGCTCTTATACACGCTGCTACTATGGTAGCAGCAGGAATTTTTCTTGTAGCTCGGCTTCTTCCTCTTTTCATAGTCATACCTTATATAATGAATTTAATTTCTTTAATAGGTGTAATAACACTATTATTAGGGGCTACTTTGGCCCTTGCTCAAAGAGACATTAAAAGAAGCTTAGCCTATTCTACAATGTCTCAATTGGGTTATATTATGTTAGCTCTAGGTATAGGTTCTTATCGAGCTGCTTTATTCCATTTGATCACTCATGCCTATTCAAAAGCTTTATTGTTTTTGGGATCCGGATCTATTATTCATTCAATGGAACCTATTGTTGGATATTCACCAGAAAAAAGTCAGAATATGGTTCTTATGGGTGGTTTAACAAGATATGTTCCAATTACAAGAACTACCTTTTTATTGGGTACACTTTCTCTTTGTGGTATTCCACCTCTTGCTTGTTTTTGGTCCAAAGATGAAATTCTTAATGATAGTTGGTTGTATTCACCAATTTTCGCAGTAATAGCTTATTTCACAGCAGGATTAACCGCATTTTATATGTTTCGGGTATATTTACTTACCTTTGATGGGTATTTACGTGTTCATTTTCAAAATTACAGTAGCACTAAAAATGGTTCGTTCTATTCCATATCTCTATGGGGAAAAGGAACTCCAAAAGGAGTCAATCCAAATTTACTTTTATCAACAATGAATAAAAAGGTTTCTTTTTTTTCAAAAGATAGATCGAAAATTGATAATAATGTAAGAAATAGGATACGATACTTTAGTACTTACTTTGGAAATAAATATACTTCCATGTATCCTCACGAATCGGATAATACTATGCTATTTCCTCTTCTTGTATTAGTACTATTTACTTTGTTCGTTGGATCAATAGGAATTTCTTTTGATCAAGGAGTAATAGATTTTGATATATTATCGAAATGGTTAACCCCATCAACAAATCTTTTACATTCAAGTTCTAATTATTCTGTAAATTTGGATGAATTTTTTACAAATGCCATTTTTTCAGTAAGTATAGCAATTTTCGGACTATTCATAGCATATATTTTATATGGATCCGCTTATTCATTTTTCCAGAATTTGGATTTAATCAATTCATTTGTAAAAGGGGGTCCTAAAAGAATTCTCGTGGACCGAATAAAAAATGTGATATACAATTGGTCATATAATCGT